CGCCGTTCATTCTTATTTTTTCGTATTTTGATTTTTCTTAAGTTGAAAACAAAAAAGTCGGATTATACGTGAAATCATTTTTGGAATTGTATATTCAATGATTCACTAACCGTAATGAAATCTCAAATCATAATAAAATATATTATCTATATTTTAGAATAGAATTCTAATAGAATATTTAGAAAAAAAGAAAAAGCGGGTAGCGGGAATCGAACCCGCATCGTTAGCTTGGAAGGCTAGGGGTTATAGTCGACGTCGATTCAGTGCTTTGAACGTCTCTAATTCAAAACCGAACATGAAACTTTGGTTTCATTCGGCTTCTTTATGGAAGGAGAGTAAATTCTTAGATCTAAGATGTGAACAAAATGAACAAAATTATACCCATAACACCTACGTCAGCTTTTTATTTGAATACAAAAAAATGAATTGCTTTCTAGATGATCCTTCTAGGAGAAGGTGATTTTGACAATCTTTCTAGTTACTTCGTTCTCTATTTCTATTTCAGAGGATCCTAAGGAAAAGGATTTTTTTCCACCGAGCTAAAACAATACGCCGATGTCTCTAGTAAACCAAAGTCATCGCTGAATAGCTATTTTGCTCCAATTTCTTTTTTTAGAAAGAAAAAATGGAGGATTTAGTTACGATTAGAAATCGATCTTTTATCTTTAGCCATGGATCTTTTACTCATACTTATTCAATTGTAAGTCTTGGTCCAATTCAAAAATTATGTTTCGCAATTTCATAATCCAACTTTTCAATTTAATTTATAAGTGATTCATGGATACAAATCACGAGAATCCGTATTTTTTTCTCGAATTTCTTATTGAGAGGTAAAGGATTAAACCCTTTTAAGAAATAAAGTTTTTGATCGGAATATGAATAAAACCGAAAGACCCTTTAACTATTAGGGGTTAATAGAACGAATCGCACTTTTACCACTAAACTATACCCGCTACAATATAATTATTGTATACAAATGGACCTTTTGTCTAGCAAGATAATTGAGCATGATCAAGATAGGATTATCAAAGAATTGTCAAAATGTAGAGTGCTGGACTTTTTCACGAGTAGATTCAAATTTAATGAGATTTGGAAAAGAGGCTCCATTTAATTATTTATTTAAATATTTATTTAAATTTAATTCAAAATTGAAATTAAAGTTAAATAAATAAAGTTTTCTCTTTTGCTGAAGAAGTTAGATACGGATCAAAAAAACACTAAAATCATAACGGAAAAAATGTATTGTGGAAGAATTGATAGTTTCTTTTTTAGTTCGGGTAAAATAGAATAAGTATAACAAGAAAAGAATGTAAATAGTATTTCTTCTTTATTGTCGTTGCTTGAATATTTTATATTCAATTGAATATAATTATAATATATATAATATATAATAAAAAGTCCTTTTTGCTTTCAAATCAGATAAATCATTATTTATCTATAATTCTAATTTGTTGGAACAAAAAAAAAGAGCCCGGCTAGGTACTGACCAGGCCGGGCCGTGAGAATAAGAAGGGCCTTTCGAACAAAATCAACACAAAGAGGTCTTGGTTATTTTTTTTAGTTCGATTGTTGGCGCGGTCGAGTCCATCTTTTAGATATTAGATAAAGGAAATTCCTGATTCGTGGATCTCTCTATATAGAAATAATAGAATAGAGAAAGAAAAGAGATAAAAAAAAACTCTTTAGATTATGTGTAATGTAGTAATTCTCTTTTTCAATCGGGAGAGATGGCTGAGTGGACTAAAGCGTCGGATTGCTAATCCGTTGTACGAGTTATTCGTACCGAGGGTTCGAATCCCTCTCTTTCCGTTTCCGTTGATGACTTTATTTATTTATATAACTTTAGTTTATTTATATTATTTTTGATTTCTTTTTTTTTCAAATTTTGAAAATCTTAGTGAAACGTGTGAATAGATAAAATCCTAAGAAAATTTGAAAATTAACCAAGGAAACCTTTTGTATTTTATTCTTCACGTCCAGGATTACGCCCCGGATCATTAGATAGGAATCCAAAGATAAAGAGAGAAACAAAAAATATCACTACGGTATAAACGAAGAGTTTCAGAGTAAGCATTACACAATCTCCAAGATGATTTTTTAGAAAAAAAAAGAAAATAGATCTTCCATTTTTCTACCACATATCCTATTTTGATACCAAGAAATGAGGTTTTTTCTAGAAATGTATTGTCACAAATGCATTTGTTTTTCATTAAAAAATTGCGTTTATATCCAAATTTAGATATTGTGAGAGACCCTAATAGGGTTAGGGTCTTTGACTGGATGGCTGGAAGGCTCAAAAACGAGGAAATGGGGGTAAGCCTGATTTATGGCGACTATCCACGAATTTCAATGTATGAATCAGGGATTTATACTATAAAACTTATCTGATTTTATTTTCTCAATTGTTAGAATTTTTTCTCGAGGAAATCATGCATTTTCTAGGATATTATTATTTAGGATCTTATCGAAAACTTACAGCAGCCTGCCAAACAAAAGCTAAGAGAAAAAAAAACAGAGGTATGACTGGCATAACATCTACGATTGGATTCAAAAAAGCATAGGCTTCAGGCAATTTGCCGAAGAAAAAACTACTCGAATAAAGGGGCGAATTAATACAAATACAGATCAAACTAACGATATTAAGCATAACAGACATTTTGTTCTTGGAGATAATTGCATTTTGGTTGCCTTTTTGATATAAGGAAAAAGAAAGTAAGGTAAGATAGACAAAAATCCTTCTTTTCTTTGAATCCACCCAACCAAAAATTCTCCAATTCTCAAAGGAGAATAGAAGAAATCATACTTTCATACAATATCTTAATTGAATTCTATGTAATGATCAATAAATTAAGTTGAATTCTGTATCTATATGTATCAAAATCCTAGTACCGGTCTATTCTATTATTCTATAGATATAGAAGATCTATATTCTATAGATAGATTCTATATCTAGATATATATTTAGATATTTATTTGGGCTGTAGTTGACAAACAACCAATAACAATATTATTGTTTCTTAGTGTCGATTAGCAATCGAAATGGGGCGTGGCCAAGTGGTAAGGCAACGGGTTTTGGTCCCGCTATTCGGAGGTTCGAATCCTTCCGTCCCAGCGCGGATCCACTTTTTATACTGCATTATTCCCATATAAACTATATCATAATATAAAAAAAAGTGGGGGGTGGATAGGCATAGGCTATATTAATTAGAAATTTAAGCATCTGTGTCTGCTTGAATTTCATTAACAAACGATCAAGTTCCATGTTCTATAGTATGGTATTTATACTATATCTATAACAAACAGTGACAATTGTTCAGTCTATCTGATAGATATGAGAAACCTTCCCTATTTTTTTTTTCGATTTTGATTTTCGTAATCTTATTAAAAAAATCAAAATTCAAATCTTAACTTACATTATTTTTTCTACATCTCATTCTCATGAAAAAAAATGGATTTCTTTCTTTTTTTCTTTGATCTATTTCAAATTTTTATTTGAAATTAGTGATGAGTCAATTCAAAAAGAAAGACTGATCTTCCTATAAAGATCAAAGGCGGTGCTTTTTGTCCAATTTTCTTCAAATCCAATCAAATTAAATAATGATGTTTAATTTAAATTAATATAGTGAATTTCACTTAGAAAAATTTTTAATGATTTGGAATCTTTGAAAAAGTAGAAAATCATTTAATTTATCCTATTAAGTCACTTGAAAATGTAGATTCAAAAACTTATTCATTTTTATTTATATTAATATATATCTATAATTATTATTAATATAAATTAATATTATTTTAATTTAATTATTTTATTTATATATTTCTATATATAGATTTCTTTTTTCTTTCTATTATCTATATATTCTATTAGTAATTAGTATGTTAAATATGTTCAAAATGTTGTCTTACTAAGATTTTTTCAGAAAAATCTTGTTTCATATATTCATATATAGAAGAAAAGGTATAGATTACGATGTCTATGGACAGCTGAACCGATGACTATTCATGATTCCATGATTGAATCAATTCCATACCGGTATACCGGTTCCAAATTAGAGGAATGTTATGGTAAAACTTCGTTTGAAACGATGTGGTAGAAAGCAACGTGCGACTTGAAGGATATGACCCATTATGGATTTTTACATCCATCATTTTAAATTTGTCTAGGAATGAGGTGCTCTTGGCTCGACATTGTTTGTTCTGTTACACTTGAACCCTTCATTTTTTGTCGGGTTGTAATGTAAATAGTCCATGATGGAGCTCGAACAGAAAGTATTAATTCATTTCTCAGGGGCAAGGATCTAGGGTTAATGCCAATCAACTGGAACAACTTCGTAAATATATGGAAAATTGAAAGGATCCAATTCGAGCAAGTTTCCAATTCAAAAGCAAAACTTGTTGAAATTGATCCAAAATTTTCGATTTAACGTGTATCATGCTAGAATCAACCATCCATAGGATTCTTTGATAGAAAGAAATCAAAAAGGGTATGTTGCTACCACTTTGAAAGGATTAAGAAGCACCGAAGTAATGTCTAAACCCAATGATTAAAAATAAGAATAAAGGGTTTAAAAACAAGGAAACACCCTTTGTAATTGTTAATTCTCTCGATAGTCTCAATAACTGGATCCGACTAAAGAATCCAAATAGAATTTGAAATAGTTTAACCGGGATAAACGAAAGGGAGTAAAGACTACTCAATAAATGAAATTGACTAAAGATTTTCCTTTGAGCTATTTAAGAGTTATCCGATTTGAGTTATGAGTACGAACTGTTTCTTTTTCATTTTTCAAGAAGAAAAAGACTGAAATCATAGTCTAATTGATATTCATTTTATAGGTCCATTTGTCATTTAATTTATTATTTATTAGAATTAGATACATAGGCAAAACTTCGAATTAAATCATTTTTTCTCGAGCCGTACGAGGAGAAAACTTCCTATACGGTTCCAGGGGGGGTATTGTTCATCTATATCTATCCCAATGAGCCGTCTATCGAATCGTTGC